CAAAGGTGATGGGTTTTTCACTCTATTTTCTATATAATCTCGAAAGAAAAAAACCTAAAACCTCGAAAGGAAACGATAATAGAAATTGCTAATTACAAGTTTTCAAAATCTAGTTAAAATAAATATTTTTTTGACTCATCTCGTTCTCCGTGTAGGATACCTTTTTTCTTTTTAGTCTCATTCGATAGATTAAATGAAGAAAACTGCTCTACTATTGAATCTAATGAGTTCAAATTTAAGTAAATTCCATTTTAATAAAGTAGAAAGGGGCCCATTCTAGGTTCTAAGGTCACTTTCAAAAAAAGAATCAAACAACTTATTTTCAAATTTTTACATATTCATTCAAAAAAAGTTATATGTTTTGACTGACGTTAGATAATAGAGTTTTTTTTTTATGTATTATTTTGTTTATGATTAATTTCTTAAAGAGTTTTTCAATTAATAAGTTACGTGAATTCTGAATCCTGCGATAGTGCAGACGGCAAATACGATGAATTGAGTTCTTTTTATCTTTCTCTATTTTTGTTCATACCACCTATAATGATTGATAATTCACAAATTTTCAATTGAATTTTTTTCAGTCTTGGACCTAGTTATCTTTCTCTATTTCTTAAAAAAAAATTCAATTGAAACTTAGGGAAGTACTTTAGAAACATATGTATAAAAAAACATATTTTATTGAGTCCCTTCATGCCTACTATAACTAGTTATTTCGGTTTTCTACTAGCAGCTTTAACTATAACCTCAGTTCTATTTATTGGTCTAAGCAAAATACGACTTATTTGAAATTAATTAAATGCAGACTTTTTTATAAAAAAGGATTGCGGTGGTATTTCATATGTTCGATAGTTCCTTACCGTGTTAATTACCCAATTTTGGTCATTGAGATTCATCGGCAATACAGATTAAGAGCTAGGAATAGATAGTACCTCTCTTTTCTCCCTTTCAAAAATGAAAACAAAAGAAAATAGAAATGATTGAAGTTTTTTTATTTGGAATCGTCTTAGGTCTAATTCCTATTACTTTGGCTGGATTATTCGTAACTGCTTATTTACAATACAGACGTGGTGATCAGTTGGACTTTTGATTAATTAACATCTCGTTTTTTTTACTGACCTCCTTCTTGCTTTCATATGCGGGAGGTCTAATTCAGATTGCTGCTCAATAATTTGCGAACAGTGGAATTTGGACACAATCTAATAAACAAGAGTGAAATCACGCTCTGTAGGATTTGAACCTACGACATTGGGTTTTGGAGACCCACGTTCTACCGAACTGAACTAAGAGCGTTTTTCTTGTTTTTTTCTAAAAAACGAAAAGGCTAGAAAGAGGACATTCTTTAACCCGAATCTATTTTGTACGTATATACTATATCATAGTATATCATAAATTTCAGAATTATCTGTATGTCGAATTTTATTAAAAAAAATAGATCAAAATAGATACCTCGTTACTGCTCTTCTGAGCAGTAATAGGTAGGGATGACAGGATTTGAACCCGTGACATTTTGTACCCAAAACAAACGCGCTACCAAGCTGCGCTACATCCCTTTCAATTGGTTTACAGTGTCATTGTAGAGAATTCCTGTCTTGTTTTCCACATCCTTCTTCTTTTTATTGGTATATCAAATTCATTTCTTCTTTTTTTCTCATATCAGATAACAAAGATATAATTAAAAAATTTACTTTTTTTTACGAGAATTCTCTCAATTTCCATTTTACATAAAAAGGCGTTTCCATTTTCAAATGGAATCTATAAGATCGTTCTAGTAGACAATATTTCAATTCTAATTTTGAAGGTGGGGGGGCGGAAGTTACATATACAAATACAAGAACTTCTTAACTACATGTACATCGGTAGTTATATATATTACTATATATAATGTAATACAATAAAGAAGAAAGAAGGAGGATTTCAAATGCGAGATCTAAAAACATATCTTTCCGTAGCACCAGTACTAAGTACTCTATGGTTCGGTTCGTTAGCAGGTTTATTAATAGAGATTAATCGTTTATTTCCAGATGCATTAACATTTCCCTTTTTTTCATTCTAGTTATTAACATCAGAAAGGGGTGAACAATTTAGAGATACAATCAACGATCGGGGACTAATGCCCCCCCACTTTTTCTAATTATTTTTTTAGAAAAAGTGGGGGGGCGAAAGGTCATAAAAAGGAGGGTTCAGGATCCAATTAAATTCGTAATAGAACGCAAAAAAGTGTTGCTAGGGAAAGAGTATCCTATGAGATACTTAAAAAAAATACTGTACAAAGATTTTAAATATCGTTTTGACAAAATCATTGTATTGCTTATTATTATTTTTTTTTTTTTTTATTACTAATTAATATTCAATGCAACGAAATATTTCAGAATTTTTTTTTAGTTAACAGCTTCTATTTTTTTGGTTCTGGTTCTTTCTGGATCCTAAAATTAAAATAGAAGATTGAGGTGAATCATAAATCCAAAGGAGGTTTCATGGCCAAGGGTAAAGATGTTCGAGTAACAATTATTTTGGAATGTACCAGTTGTGTTCAAAATGATATTAAGAAAGAATCGGCGGGAATTTCCAGATATATTACTCAAAAGAATCGGCATAACACCCCTAGTCGATTGGAATTGAGAAAATTCTGTCCCTACTGTTATAAACATACAATTCACGGGGAAATCAAGAAATAAATCAAATTGAGTGCTTGTATGTGTTCTTTTATTTTAAGAACAGGAATAATGCTAGTATCTATATATTATTACATATATATAAATATAAACAAATAAATCAATAGAACGAAATCTAATCCTATATTCTTAATTCTATATAGAAACTCGATCCTATATAGAAATAGAAATCGTTTTTATTTTGATCCGATCAAAATAGGATTTTAGAGATAAGGAATACAAAAATTATGAATAAATCTAAGCGACTTTTTACTAAATCCAAGCGATCTTTTCGTAGGCGTTTGCCCCCGATCCAATCGGGGGATCGAATTGATTATAGAAACATGAGTTTAATTAGTCGATTTATTAGTGAACAAGGAAAAATATTATCTAGACGAGTAAATAGAGTTACTTTAAAACAACAACGATTAATAACTATTGCTATAAAACAAGCTCGTATTTTATCTTTGTTACCTTTTCTTAATAATCAGAAACAATTTGAAAGAAGTGAGTCGACCCCTAGAACTACTAGCCTTAGAACCAGAAAAAAATAGACTTATTCTTCAATTGAATAACAATTCCAATTTCAAGGAATTAAAAAAGAGATTAATATTTTGTTCGAAAAATCCAATTAAGAATCAAAATTTGATTGTTACGTCTGTGTCTGTCATAAAAAAAAAAAGAATCGTCGAAAAGAAAAAGAATAACTCGTTTTTAGCGACTATATACTCTCGTTTTGTTTTGACGACTTTTTTTTATAATACTAATTTCTACTCTACCTTCCCCGAGCTCATTCTCCTTAAGAACTCTATTTCAAATATTTTCGTGGATTTCTTACAATCCCCTTATTTTTTGATGTCATTCGAAATTGTATAAAGACAACTCCTATTTAATAGAGCTATTTGTGCAAGTATTTTCCGATTAAGAAGTAATTGCTTCTTGTACAGATTGTGTATGAATTGGTTATAACTATAGAATACCCCCATTTCGTGAATTACAGCATTTATTCGAGTGATCCATAAACGACGAAAATCTCTTTTTCTTTTACCCCTATCCCGATGAGCCGAAACTAAAGCTCTTATTCTCTGTTGAGTCATAGTTCGTGTAAGTCGTGAATGAGCCCCTCGAAAGCTTGATGCAAATAAACGAAGTTTTGTTCTACGCCTCCGAGCTATATATCCGCGTTTAATTCTAGTCATTGAATAAATCAAACTTTGATGAATAACTAATTCTTTTTTTAGTTATTCTTTTCCCCTTTACTAGTCTATTAATAACCAAACGAATTATTCCAATGTATAAAAAAAAATTCCAATGGCTTTTGCTACTCTAACCTTCCCCACCACTATTTTTTGCTAGGTATTTTCCTTTGCGTTGAAAGGATAAATTGCCTTGATACTTGATATTAAAAAATAGAATAACTACAAAAAGTAAGTAGTAAATAGAATTGGATAAATAGTGGGTTCCATCGTTTCTATGGTTACTTCTAAAACGGTGAGGTCCTCTCTATACACCGGAGCTCCTTCTTTTAATTAATCAATACTATTGGTAACTTGTACAATTCACATTCTTTGGCTCTACCCCATGAATATTCCAGTAATTAGGTCTTTCACAATGAGATCCACTTTATACAGTAACGGTATTTCATTTTGAAAATTGATTTGGTCATTTACCCTGTTAGTCCGTTCTTTTCTTTCAAGAGTGGAATTTTTTTTCTAAAAAATGGAATTTCCCCCGCTTAATGGATAATCAGTTGTTATCATTGGGGGTTTTCTAAAAAAGGGAGTTGATTGGATTTGCACCAATGTAAACCATAAGTTTCAGACACAATAGAATATATGAACGATCTATATTTTTGAAATAATGAATCGAGTTCCTCCATTCTATTTTATTCACAGGTACTGATCCTTGATATTTCAAAAAGAATTTACTTTTTGTGTCTCAGTCTATGATCTAAACGAGTCGCACATACACCCGAGTACATGTTCCTCGTCGCTGAGGGCATCCCCGAAGCGCTGGGGATTTCGTGACATTTCGGATTGGCTGTCTTGTATTTCTAATAAGTTGTTTAATGGTTGGCATACGGAATCATATAAATAATGAGCTGGTTTAGATTAGTTCTAACCGGCTAATTCTGAATTACTTCTCTTCAAGATTCTCTTCAATATTTTTTTTATATTGAAGAGAATATGAAACTAAACCTTTAATCTAAAAAGATAGAAAATGAAAACTTGTGGATTTGCATGAAATCGCTCCTTTTTTTTATTGAACCGCTACAAGATCAACAATTCCATGAGCTTGGGCTTCTGTTGCTGACATAAAAACATCCCTTTCCATGTCTTCGGATACAACCCATATAGGTTTGCCCGTTCTTTGTACATAAACCCTTGTGATGGTTTCGCGAAGTTTTAGTAGTTCTTCCGCTTCCAAGATAAATTCTCCCGTTTGTGCCTCATAAAACGAACTAGCGGGTTGATGGATCATTACCCTGATGATATAATAGAAAAGGTTCTTCTATTTCGCAGAATGAGGCGGGATAACCAAAACAAAAAAAACAGAGAAAATTGAATAACCGTACAGGCTTTTTTTGTGCATTGCATACGGCTCCACAATGGAATTGACTTTTTTGACCTTTCCTTTTCGCGAAAGAAAACAAAATATAGGTTGTATTATACGCAGATCCAGAAATCATCCAATTACCATCCTTCTTTTTTTGTAGGAGTTAAAAAAATACTATGATGGTTCCGTTGCTTTATATATCATTTTTTGGATTCGTCTATGATTCAGCAATCCCAAAGTGTCTTTTTTTTTATATAAATTTTGTAAATAAGCTTCCGGTGTGAAAACAAAGTTTGTGACGCTGAAATGTGCCCGAATAGGTAAGATATCATTTGAAATACCCCTTCCTTATCTCATACTACTCTTTCAATATATAATCTAATTTTTTTTAATCTAAAAAATTTCATATCGAATTCGAAGTGCCATGCTATTATTACTTAACTAATTCATATTTCCGATGGCGAAGGCATAGTATTTTTTCTCGAAAATAAAAAAACTCATTGGCGCCAAGCGTGAGGGAATGCTATACGTTTGGTAATTGCTCCTCCGACCAGGATAAAGGATGCTATTGAAGCGGCCAATCCCATGCATATTGTCTGTACATCGGGTCGCACAAATTGCATCGTATCATAAATAGCCATTCCAGATATTACCCATCCACCAGGAGAGTTTATAAACAAATAAAGATCTTTGGTATCCTTTTCTATACTGAGATATATCATAAGACTAATAAGTTGATTCGAGATTTCGGTATCAACCTCTTGGCCTAAAAAAAATAATCTTTCTCGATAAAGTCGGTTGATTAGGATAAAATTTTATTCCTTAGGAGCCGTACAGGCACCTTTTGATGCATACGGTTCAACAAAAATTGTGAAAAAATCAATGTGTCGATTCCAACCTCCCCTTTTTTCTTTTTCATAGAAGGTTTTTCTTTCTAACTTATAACGGATGGGCTTGCTCCCAAAAGTAAAAGACAAATTCAGTTTTGGCGCCTTTTATTAGATATTATAATCCTATAATAAAACGATTGATTAAGCCTGTCAGACTCACTTGATTCATTGATATTTTTTTTTTCATCGAGATTCAGTTGAAATGGCGATGATTTTTTCTTGTTCCTGAACGGGCTTCGTCCTTTTTTTATTCCATTTTTTAGGTTTATGCTCTACCCCGAGTAAAAGGAAAATTTTGCCCGATTTTGATTTGCACATATAGGACAAATGAACCAAATACCGCGTCTTTTTTTACTACTCCTTTTTTTTTTCAATTCATTTCTTTCACATGTCTTCTGTCAAATAGTCATTTTGAATTATATTATTTGATTTGAGGAACAGTTTTAGATCACCCTGTTTCAAATTGTTTTATAGAATTTTTTATCATAATTTTGCATATCATATAAGTAGTAATTATAAAAATATTATATATTAATTATCAATTGGGTTTTTGCTAAACGGAGCCTGGATACTTCATTTTATTAGTCCGATCACGTAAACCATAAAAAAATTTTGATAATCTAATATCAATCTAAATACTCCCTGCTTTTAATTCCACTTTATTTTTTGCGCTTCGCATTACAAATTTTTGATAATTCAATCAATCTTTTTGAGCGAAACAGAGGATATCTCGATCGAGGGAGAAAATGGGGAAATCCCATATAGCCCAATATATCTGACAAGTCGCACTATATGTCAACCCAAGATGTATCTCCTTCTCCAGGACTTCGAAAAGGTACTTTTGGAACGCCAATAGGCATGAAATGAAAAAAAAGAGAATGAAGTTCTCTATTTCACTTTGATGTGGAAACGTAAGATTGGGGTTTCGGTTTTTAATACTATTATCCTTTTTTCCTACTTTATTAATAATATTTCAATTAATGATATTTAATACATAAGTTGAATAAGCTAAAATACAATATAAAATAAAAGTAAAGTAATAGAGAATGAATAAAAATAAAGGAAATTTTTTACGAACCGGCTTCTGAATGATCAACAACAATAGCTATCTTGGTTCATATAAAATAGGATTCACCCCCATTGCGTGTTGGTACTTATCGGATATAGAATAGATCCGCTTCCCTTTTTTCCTATGAATCGAATTGTTACATTATTACTAACAGAATAGAACAAATATTAATCCTTTCTCCGAAATAATTACCTAAAAAGGGGGGGTACGTAGCATAGTTTTTTCCAATGCAATAAAGTTACATAGTGTCTATTTTTCGTTGATAAAGGGGTATTTCCATGGGTTTGCCTTGGTATCGTGTTCATACTGTTGTATTGAATGATCCCGGTCGTTTACTTTCTGTTCATATAATGCATACTGCTCTGGTTGCTGGTTGGGCCGGTTCGATGGCTCTATATGAATTAGCAGTTTTTGATCCCTCCGACCCCGTTCTTGATCCAATGTGGAGACAAGGTATGTTCGTTATACCTTTCATGACTCGTTTAGGAATAACCAATTCGTGGGGCGGTTGGAATATTACAGGAGGGACTATAACGAATCCGGGTCTTTGGAGTTACGAAGGGGTAGCCGGAGCACATATCGTATTTTCTGGCTTGTGCTTCTTAGCAGCTATTTGGCATTGGGTATATTGGGATCTAGAAATTTTTTGTGATGAACGTACAGGAAAACCTTCTTTGGATTTGCCCAAGATTTTTGGAATTCATTTATTTCTTTCAGGAGTGGCTTGCTTTGGTTTTGGCGCATTTCATGTAACAGGATTATATGGTCCTGGAATATGGGTATCCGACCCTTATGGACTAACCGGAAAGGTCCAACCCGTAAACCCGGCGTGGGGCGTGGAGGGTTTTGACCCTTTTGTTCCGGGAGGAATAGCCTCTCATCATATTGCAGCAGGGACGTTGGGTATATTAGCGGGCCTATTCCATCTTAGTGTTCGTCCGCCTCAACGTCTATATAAAGGATTACGTATGGGCAATATTGAAACCGTCCTTTCCAGTAGTATTGCTGCTGTCTTTTTTGCAGCTTTTGTTGTTGCTGGAACTATGTGGTATGGTTCTGCAACTACTCCCATCGAATTATTTGGTCCTACTCGTTATCAATGGGATCAGGGATACTTTCAACAAGAAATATATCGAAGAGTTAGTGCTGGACTGGCTGAAAATCAAAGTTTATCAGAAGCTTGGGCTAAAATTCCTGAAAAATTAGCTTTTTATGATTATATTGGTAATAATCCAGCAAAAGGGGGGTTATTCCGAGCGGGTTCAATGGACAATGGGGATGGAATAGCTGTTGGATGGTTAGGACACCCTGTCTTTAGAAATAAAGAAGGGCGTGAACTTTTTGTACGCCGTATGCCTACTTTTTTTGAAACATTTCCGGTTGTTTTGGTAGACGGAGACGGAATTGTTAGAGCTGACGTCCCGTTTAGAAGGGCAGAATCAAAATATAGTGTCGAACAAGTAGGTGTAACTGTTGAGTTTTATGGTGGTGAACTCAATGGAGTGAGTTATAGTGATCCCGCAACTGTGAAAAAATATGCTAGACGGGCTCAATTGGGTGAGATTTTTGAATTAGATCGTGCGACTTTGAAATCCGATGGTGTTTTTCGTAGTAGTCCAAGAGGTTGGTTTACGTTTGGACATGCTTCGTTTGCTCTACTTTTCTTCTTTGGACACATTTGGCATGGTGCTAGAACCCTCTTCAGAGATGTTTTTGCTGGTATTGATCCAGATTTGGATGCTCAAGTGGAATTTGGGGCATTCCAAAAACTTGGAGATCCAACTACAAAAAGACAAGCAGTTTAATGCAACATTGCTTTTTTCGTCTAGTTTCTGTTTGCGAGTTTATTTAATAGGTAGGGTACTGTAGGAATCTTGATTTAAATCGCTGCCGTTTCTTTGACTCTTTTTCTTTCTTTCTTTATCCAGAGGGATACTCCCAAGTAAACAAAACAGGTATGAAAGCTATAATTGTAAACCACGATCAAATTTATGGAAGCATTGGTTTATACATTTCTCTTAGTATCCACTTTAGGGATCATTTTTTTCGCTATTTTTTTTCGGGAACCACCTAAAATTTCAACTAAAAAATGAAATAATTTTTCATTATCTTCATTGACGTAATCAGCCTCCAAATATTTGGAGGCTGATTACGTCAACTAGTCCCCGTGTTCCTCGAATGGATCTCTTAGTTGTTGAGAGGGTTGCCCAAAGGCAGTATATAGAGCATACCCAGTAAAACTTACAAGTAACCCAGATATAAAGATGGCGACTAGGGTTGCTGTTTCCATTATTATAGAATTGAAAGACCACAATGGATCTATGCTAAGATCGTTTATTTACAACGGAATGGTATACAAAGTCAACAGATCGTAATGAATAAAAAATAAGATTTATGGCTACACAAACTGTTGAGGATAGTTCTAGATCTGGTCCAAGAAGCACTACTGTAGGGAAGTTATTGAAACCATTGAATTCCGAATATGGTAAAGTAGCTCCTGGATGGGGAACGACCCCTTTGATGGGTGTTGCAATGGCTCTATTTGCGGTATTCCTATCTATTATTTTGGAAATTTATAATTCTTCTGTTCTACTGGATGGAATTTCAGTGAATTAGACTGAGAAGAATCTTGAAGTTCTAGCTTTTAGCTCGATACAAAAAAGTAAAGTATGTAGGTCTAACAATTTTAGCCTATTCTCCTTTGGTAGTTCGACCGCGAAATTTTTTTCTGCATTGTATATTTCCGGAATATGAGTGTGTGACTTGTTAGAATTGACCCTATGGATAGTACAGAGAATGGGGTCTGTCATCTTTATCAAGATGGTTTTACTTCG